ATTGTTGTAACTAGATAGTTCTGTCAGGGATAGAACTCAAAACAAAACGCCCCTTTCTCGTTTCTTTTTTTTTTTTATTTTTTAATGATTCATCTCTCTTATTTATCTGATTTCATGAATCGAAAAAAATGTATTTTATCTTTTATCAATAAAAAAAAAAAATAGGATTTTTATAGATCACAATTTCAGTGTGACATCCAAAGAATTTCTGTAAATATTTGCATAGCTTTGTGTCCAATGTTAGGATTTTTGTTGTATAGATAATTTGTGTTAGGATTTAACAAACCTATTAGGTATTGAGCTGGACATATCCATATCATAGAACAAAAAAGTTTAGATCTCTATCGGAATTGTACCGTACTTAAAAAAATTCTTTATAAATAACTAAATAAAAAGAATTAAAAAGAATATGGAATTATAAAGATATATATATTGATCAATTTTCTAGTCCAAACATAGGATCTTTTTTTGATTACTCCAAACTGACACATTCTTTGTACATAATATCCCCAGAAAAGGGCTTTTATCGATTGGGTTGAAAACCGAGATAAGTTTTAAACTTAATCAATTAGTTTCAAGGACGTTGATTTTGACTAAAGATCTTATATCTGCTCTTCTATAGATATAGAAAAAAATTATTATTGTAACAATTATTGTAACAAATGGGTTGATGGGGAAAATAAGAATCCCCATCCCGGAAATGATAAAACATACTAAAAAAAAGTTAAACTTTGTATCTTTTTTTTTTGAAAAAAAAAAAGTGCCATTTTTAGAATTCAGTAGACAGAAGAATCCTTATTTTACATACCATAAGGGCGAAGAGAATTCCGTTTCATATTGATCAGTTAAAAATATTAGGGAATGGAAATTCTTATTATTCGTTTTATATTATAATTTTTTATTTATATATATATAATTTATAATATATATATATATATATATAAAATATTATAATATATATATATATATAAAATATATAAATGAAATAATATAATTATAAATTAAATTAACCCATTTTTCGAGTCAGTCCAATTCAGATTATTCTAATGTTTTGTTAGTTATTTGTATTTGTCGGCACAAAAAAACTTTTTGAATTCCCGGTAGAAAGAGATTTTGCTAATGAGAAGGCTTTTAACGCTGCCCTATATCCCTTCCTTTTCCAAAAATTTTTACGAATACGCTTTTTTGACATAGAAGTACGTTTTTTTGGAACTGCCATTCAAAAATTACGAGATTACTCATTGCTATAGTTGGATGTGAAAGACATCTATTGTTCAAAACTAATCCTTCTTTACTATTCATTATCTATATATTTATTCTCTAAATGATACTCCCTTCATAAAAAATCAATAAGATATGTGATAAAAAAAAACAATTTTTTTTATTTCTATTCCATACAATATCCGGACGAACGATTAATTCGTACTGATTGGTTCCTTTATATCTTCATATTCCAATCTATATATAGGTGCTATAGAAATCGAATTGGTTGAAGTTTATAAAATAAAGAATCCAAAAGAAAAGGCTTTTTTTTCTTTGTGTATTTTCGTCGTGCTACATTTATACATGTAATCAAATGCATCAAAAAATATAAGAACCTAACCTTTACCTAATTAAACTACTAAAAAAACTTTAATCTTTCTTTCTATTAATTGGTCAAGCTCGAAGAGAGAATACACCTAATTTAAATTTTAAACTTTGAATGAGACTAGTAGTCAATCTGTTAAAGAATACATGACTTGATAAAAGCCATTTTAATAATTCCCTCTTAAAAAAAAAATGACAGATATCACAGCGTTTCCTATATCCTATAAATAAATGTGTTTTATTGGAATGGAAGGCAGTCAATCAGTTGCACAATGAGCTAGTTAATGATTCCGAATAAATTCACTAATTTAATTGGGTCAACTTATTGACCTTAGTCGATCCTCTGATTCATATCAGAATTAAGTACTATTTTTGGTGCAATTCTTTATCCTTGCTCTATGGATATAAATTATCGTAATAATTATTGAGATTTTAATTTTCTGTATCGTCATAAATATCTTACTTAATAACTAAGTATTCACCTTTCACTAGTAACTTAGTCATATCATTTGACCAATTGTAACTTCTTGATTTGAATATTTGAAGTATTTGGGAAAGACTCAGAATAATTAAGAATCTAAAATTCTATTTTAGTTCTTGCATATCTTGATTTTTTTTATTGACTCCGAGATAAGATCTGGTGAATTGGAAACCATTAATTAAGAAAAAGAGGTTTTTTTTATGGAAGATACATATCAATATACATGGATCATACCTTTCGTTCCACTTCCAGTTCCTATGTTAATAGGAATGGGACTTCTCCTTTTTCCGACAGCAACAAACAATCTTCGTCGTATGTGGGCTTTTCCTAGTGTTTTATTGTTAAGTATAGTTATGATTTTTTCAGCCGATCTGTCTATTCAACAAATAAATAGCAGTTCTATCTATCAATATGTATGGTCTTGGACCATCA